AGGGGGAAGCATTCAAAATTGTAGAGTATACAGAAGAAGAAAGAAAAAGAGAAGAAGAAAAAGAGACGAAGGAAAGAACGGAGAAAGAGCGAATACAGATAGCAGAGGCCTGGGATACCATTCCAGTTACACAAGTAATAAGAGGTTGCATGTTACTAACTCAATCTATTTTTAGAAAATATATTGTATTACCTTCATTGCTAATTGCAAAAAATAGTGGACGCATGTTCCTATTTCAATTTCCCGAATGGTTTGAGGATTTACAGGAATGGAATAGAGAGATGCATGTTAAATGTACCTATAATGGTGTTCCATTATCTGAAACAGAATTTCCGAAAAATTGGTTGACAGACGGTATTCAGATAAAAATCTTATTTCCTTTCCGTCTGAAACCTTGGCACAAATCGAAACTACGATCATTTAAGAAAGGTTTAATGAAAAAGAAAAAAGAAAAAGATGATTTTTGTTTTTTAACAGTTTGGGGAATGGAAACTGAACTTCCTTTTGGTTCGCCCCGAAAAGGACCTTCCTTTTTGAAACCCATTTTTAAGGAAATTGAAAAAAAAATTGGAAAATTTAAAAAGAAGTCTTCTCGAGTTCTAATAGTTTTTAAAAGAAAAATAAAATTACTTCGAAAAGTTTTAAAAGAAACAAAAGAATGGGTTATCGAAAGTGTTATTTTTATAAAAAAAATAATAAAAGAACTTTCCAAAATTCTGTTATTTCGATTAACAGGAAGAGAAGTATATGAATCAAGTGAAATTAAAGAAGAAAAAGATTCTATAATAAGCAATCAGCTAATTCACAAATCGTTTAGTAAAATTGCATCTACGAATTGGACAAATTCTTCATTAACAGAAAAAAAAATCAAGGATTTGACTACTAGAACAAGTACAATTCGAAATCAAATAGAAATAATTATAAAAGAGCAAAAAAAAGTAACTCCAAGAATAAATAATATTAGTCTTAAAAAAACAAGTTATAATGCTAAAAGATTCGAAAAATGGCAAATATTCAAAAAAAGAAATGCTCAATTAATCTCTAAATTACCTCTTTTTTTGAAATTTTTCATTGAAAGAATCTACACAGATATATTTTTATGTATCATTAATATTCCCAGAATGAATACAGAACTTTTTCTTGAATCAACAAAAAAAATTATTGATAAATCCCTTTACAATAATGAAAGAAAACAAGAAAGAATTAATAAAATTAAGAAAAATCTAATTCCATTTATTTCGACTATAAAAAAGTCACTTGATAATATTAGTAATAGTCAAAAAAATTCACCTATTTTTTATGACTTATCCTACGTGTCACAAGCATATGTATTTTTCAAATTATCACAAATCCAAGTTAGTAACTCGTATAAATTAAGAGCTGTTCTTCAATCTCAAGGAATCCCCCCGCCTGAAATAAAGGATTCTTTTGAAACACAAGGAATGGTTGATTCGAAATTAGGGGATAAGAAACTTCCGAGTTATGAAATGAATCAATGGAAAAAGTGGTTAAGAGGATATTATCAATACAATTTATCTCAGAGCAGATGGTATAGATTAATATCAGAAAAATGGCGCAATACAGTTCATCAGCGTAAAAAGGAAAATTTTAGCAAAAGGCATTCATATGAAAAAGACCAATTAATTGATTTCAAAAAACAAAAACAAATTGAAGTATATTCATTATCTAATCAAAAAAGAAAAGAGAATTTGCAAAAATACTATAAATATGATCTTTTATCATATAAATTTCTTAATTATGAAAATAAAACGGAATACTTTTTTTATAGATCTCCGTTTCAAGAACGTAAGAAGCAAGAGATTTCTTATAACACGCATAAAGAAAATATACTGAGGAACATCCCTATCGATAATTATCTAGGAAAGGTCCATATTCTATATATGGAAAAAACGGTCGATAGAAAATATTTTGATTGGAACATTCTCAATTTTGATCTTAAACAAAAAGGCGATATTGAGGCCTGGGTCAGCAATGGGAATCAAAATACTCAAATAATTCCTAAAAAAGATCTTTTTTACCTTATGATTCCAGAAATCAATCCACCAAACTCCGACAAAGTATTTTTTGATTGGATGGGAATGAATGAAAAAATGCTAAAGTGTCGCATAGCGAATTTGGAACCTTGGTTCTTCCCAGAATTTGTGTTACTTTATAAAGCATATAAAAGCAAACCTTGGTTTATACCAAGCAAATTACTTCTTTCAAATTTGAATAAAAATGAAAATAGTAGTGAAAATAAAAAAATAAATCAAAAGCAAAAAGGAAGTTTTTTGATACCATCGAATAAAAAGCATCGAAATCAAGGAGAAAAAGAACCCACAAGTCCAGGAAATCTTGGATCCGTTCTCTCACAACAAAAAGATAGTGAAGAAAATTATGCAAGATCAGACATGAAAAAGGGGAAAAAGAAAAAACAATACAAAAGCAGCGCGAGAGCAGAACTAGATTTCTTCCTGAAACGTTATTTGCTTTTTCAATTGAGATGGGACGATACTTTGAATCAAAGACTGATCAATAATGTCAAGGTATATTGTCTCCTGCTTAGACTGATAGATCCAACCCAAATTACTATACCCTCGATTCAAAATAGAGAAATGAGTTTGGATATAATGCTGATTGAGAAGAATTTAACTCTTAACCAATTGATGAAAAAGGGAATATTGATTATAGAACCCATTCGTCTGTTTGGAAAAAACGATGCACAATTTATTATGTATCAAACCATAGGTATTTCATTGGTTCATAAGAGTAAGCACCAAACTAATCAAAAATATCAAGAACAAAGATATGTTTCTAAGAAGAATTTTGATGAAACTATTTCATCACACCAAAGAATAACTGAAAATAGAGACAAAAATCATTTGGATTTGCTTGTTCCTGAAAATATTTTCTCGTTTAGACGTCGTAGAAAGTTGAAAATTCTAAGTTGTTTTAATTCAAAGAATAGAAATGGTGAAGATAGAAATCAAGTATTTTGGAATGCAAAGGACGTAAAAGACAGCAGCCAAGTTTCGCATGACAGTAACCATTTTGATAGAGAGAAAAATCAATTAATGAAATTAAAGCTCTTTCTTTGGCCTAATTATCGATTAGAGGATTTAGCTTGTATGAATCGTTATTGGTTTGATACCAATAATGGCAGTCGTTTCAGTATGTTAAGAATACATCTGTATCCACGATTGAAATTTTGACATTTCGTGGATAATACACTTTTTCTATATATTCTATACCCTATATATTTCTATATATTCTATACCCTATATATATAATAGGGTATATCAAAGCAAACAAATACATAGATCACATGTCTTGTCTCACATTTCATTCTAATATCCAATAGGAAATGAATAATGTCTCGATTAGATCTCGAAATGAATCAACAGAACCTTCTTTGTTTTAGGTCTAAATTCTTCGATACGAAAATGTACCAATCTTTTTCTATCCCTATCTAAATCCAATTAGAAATTGGATTAATTGATTTGAATTCAGAAAATTAGGAGTTCATAAAGAAATTTGGATTAGATTATTGTATATACCAGATTCCAATTAATGGCATTATTATTACTGATCAATAAAATCCATATCTGTAAAAAGGGAAAGGGGATTTTTTTATGGTAACAAATTCATTCATTTCGGTTATTTCTCAAAAAGAAAACGAAGAAAACAGAGGGTCTGTTGAATTTCAAGTATTCAGTTTTACCACTAAGATAAGAAGACTTACTTCACATTTGGAATTGCACAAAAAAGACTCTTCATCCCAGAGAGGTTTGCGGAAAATTTTGGGAAAACGCCAACGACTGCTGGCCTATTTGTCAAAAAAAAATAGAAGACGCTATAAAGAATTAATTAGTGAGTTAAATATTCGAGAGATAAAAACTCGTTAATTTGAAGCGTGATACCATTTGAGCTTAGTCGTTTAAATTTTGATGAACTTCTTTTTACTTTCAGCAATGCATGGAAGAACGACTCGGGAAAAAACTTATGATTGCACCAACTACAAGAAAAGACCTCATGATAGTCAATATGGGCCCTCACCACCCATCAATGCATGGTGTTCTTCGACTGATTGTTACTCTCGATGGTGAAAATGTTATTGATTGTGAACCAATACTGGGTTATTTACATAGAGGGATGGAGAAAATTGCGGAAAATCGAACAATTATACAATATTTGCCTTATGTAACGCGTTGGGATTATTTAGCTACTATGTTCACAGAAGCAATAACCGTAAATGGACCCGAACAGCTAGGCAATATTCAAGTACCTAAAAGGGCTAGCTATATCAGAGCTATTATGTTGGAGTTAAGTCGTATCGCTTCTCATTTGTTATGGCTTGGCCCTTTTATGGCAGATATTGGGGCACAGACCCCTTTCTTCTATATTTTTCGAGAACGAGAGTTAATATATGACTTGTTCGAAGCTGCTACCGGTATGCGCATGATGCATAATTATTTTCGTATCGGAGGAGTAGCTGCTGATCTACCTCATGGCTGGATAGATAAATGTTTGGATTTTTGCGATTATTTTTTAACCGCGGTTGCTGAATATCAAAAGCTTATTACGCGGAATCCTATTTTTTTAGAACGAGTTGAGGGCGTAGGCATTATTCGCGCAGAAGAAGCACTAAATTGGGGTTTATCGGGCCCAATGCTACGAGCTTCCGGAATACAGTGGGATCTTCGTAAAATTGATCGTTATGAGTCTTACGACGAATTTGATTGGGAGATTCAATGGCAAAAAGAAGGGGATTCATTAGCTCGGTATTTAGTACGAATCAGTGAAATGACAGAATCCATAAAAATTATCCAACAGGCTCTGGAAGGAATTCCAGGGGGACCCTATGAGAATTTAGAAATTCGACGCTTTGGTAGAATAAAAGACCCTGAATGGAATGATTTTGACTATCGATTTATTAGTAAAAAACCTTCTCCAACTTTTGAATTGGCTAAGCAAGAACTTTATGTAAGAGTCGAAGCACC